TTAAAAATAAGCTAAATAAAGCTTTTGGGTTCATACCCCAAATATAAAGGTTTCCCCTTTTTTTTAAAAATACATTAATAAAGTGCCTGATAAAAGGATTATTCTGATAGAATAAAAAATGTAATTATTTACCTTTATTAATTTATATTTATATTTTATAGAATTAAACTATATCTAATAATATCAAAAATTATTGTGCATCATACACTAAAATATAGCAAAAATATTTATTTTATATTTTATTTAATAAATTTTTAATTTATTGTTAACAAAATATTTTTTATTTTATTTAATACAAATTCAAATAAAATATTTTTTTTTTTTATCTTAATTTTTAGAACACTTATCTCTATCTCAGCTAATTCATGAATAGGATGTTGAATTGGGTTAGAAATTAATTTATTAAGTTTCATTCCTTTAATTTCTAATTCTAAAAATTTACTATCCTCAGAAGCCTCTTTAAAATATTTTTTAATTCAAACTATTGCCTCCATTAATTTTTTATTTTCAATTTTAATAAATATAACCCTCATAAAAAATTTTGAAATTAATAATTTATTCTCAATTTTAATTAACTCTTCAATAATAATAAAAATAGGATCTGCCCCTTTTCATTTCTGATTTCCAAATATTATTGAAGGTATGTCTTGATTAAATTGTTTTATTTTAATGTCATGACAAAAAATTACCCCTATAATTTTATTGTCTTACTATATAAACAATTATTTTTTAATATTAATTATAATAATTAATGTCATTATTGGAGCTATTGGAGGAATTAATCAAACTTCCCTACGTAAATTAATATCTTTTTCTTCAATTAATAATTTAGGATGAATAATATTTGCTATTATAATTAGTGAATTTTTATGATTACTTTATTTTTTTATTTATACTTTTATAATTAGAATTATATGTTTTATTTTTTATATTATAAATATTTATTTTATTAATCAATTATTTATTTTTAATATAAATATAATACTTAAATTTTTCCTATTTATTAATTTTTTATCTATAGGAGGATTACCTCCTTTTTTAGGATTTTTCCCTAAATGAATTATAATTAATTTTATAATTTCTAATAAATTTTATATTATTTCTTTCATTTTTATTTTAATAAGTTTAATTACTTTATTTTTTTATATTCGAATTGTTTACTCTTGTATTTTATTTAATTATCTAAAATTAAAATGATTTAAAATTTTTTTAAAAAATAATTATTTTATTATTATCTTAATTACTAGTTTAATTTCAATCACAGGAATAATTTTTAGAACTTTTTACTTTATTTAATAAGGTTTTAAGTTAAATTAAACTAATAGTCTTCAAAATTATTTATATAGATAATTCTTTAAGCCTTAGTAGTAATTTTGCCTACTCCTTAAAATTTGCAATTTTAAATCATTATTGAATATAAAGCTAATAAATAAATATATATATATATATATATATAATAAAAGAGAATAATTTCTCGTTAATAAATTTACAATTTATCGCTTAATTCTCAGCCATTTTATTTTAATTTTTAGCGAAAATGACTTTATTCCACTAATCATAAAGATATCGGAACTTTATATTTTATTTTTGGAATTTGGGCAGGAATAGTAGGAACTTCTCTTAGTTTATTAATTCGTTCTGAATTAGGAAACCCCGGATCTTTAATTGGGGATGATCAAATTTATAATACTATTGTAACAGCACATGCTTTTATTATAATTTTTTTTATAGTTATACCTATTATAATTGGAGGATTTGGAAATTGACTTGTTCCTTTAATATTAGGGGCACCAGATATAGCTTTTCCTCGTATAAATAATATAAGATTTTGATTATTACCCCCTTCTATTACTCTTTTAATTTCTAGAAGTATCGTAGAAAATGGTTCAGGAACTGGATGAACTGTTTACCCTCCTCTATCTTCTAATATTGCTCATCAAGGAGCCTCTGTTGATTTAGCTATTTTCTCTCTTCACTTAGCTGGTATCTCTTCTATCTTAGGAGCAATTAATTTTATTACTACTATTATTAATATACGAATTAAAAATTTATCTTTCGATCAAATACCTTTATTCGTCTGAGCTGTAGGAATCACAGCTTTATTGCTTCTCCTTTCTTTGCCTGTTTTAGCTGGTGCTATTACTATATTATTAACAGATCGTAATCTTAATACATCATTTTTTGACCCTGCAGGAGGGGGAGACCCAATTTTATATCAACATTTATTTTGATTTTTTGGGCATCCAGAAGTTTATATTCTTATTTTACCAGGATTTGGTATAATTTCTCATATTATTTCTCAAGAAAGTGGAAAAAAGGAAACTTTCGGGTGTTTAGGAATAATCTATGCAATAATAGCTATCGGTTTATTAGGATTTATTGTATGAGCTCATCACATATTTACAGTTGGAATAGATATTGATACTCGAGCATATTTTACCTCAGCTACTATAATTATTGCTGTACCAACAGGAATTAAAATTTTTAGTTGATTAGCAACTCTTCATGGAACTCAAATCAATTATAGACCTTCTATACTATGAAGATTAGGATTTGTATTTTTATTTACTGTAGGGGGATTAACAGGAGTAATTCTAGCTAATTCTTCTATTGATATTACTCTTCATGATACTTATTATGTGGTGGCACACTTCCATTATGTTCTTTCAATAGGAGCTGTATTTGCTATTTTTGGAGGATTTATTCATTGATATCCTTTATTTACTGGATTAACCCTTAATCCATACTTATTAAAAATTCAATTTATTTCTATGTTCTTAGGGGTAAATTTAACTTTCTTTCCCCAACATTTTTTAGGATTAGCGGGAATACCTCGACGTTATTCTGATTATCCTGATAGTTATATCTCTTGAAATATTATTTCTTCTTTTGGATCTTACATTTCCTTACTATCAATAATAATAATAATAATAATTATTTGAGAATCAATAATTAATCAACGAATTATTTTATTCCCATTAAATATAGCATCATCTATTGAATGATTCCAAAATATACCTCCTGCTGAACATTCTTATAATGAATTACCTATCTTAAGAAATTTCTAATATGGCAGATTATATGTAATGGATTTAAACCCCATTTATAAAGGATTATCCTTTTTTTAGAATATGGCAACATGATCTAATTTAAATTTTCAAAATAGAGCCTCCCCATTAATAGAACAAATTATTTTTTTTCATGATCATACTTTAATTATTTTAATTATAATTACAATTTCAGTTACTTATATAATAATATCTTTATTCTTTAATAATTATATTAATCGATTTTTATTAGAAGAACAAATAATTGAATTAATTTGAACAATTTTACCAGCTATTACTTTAATCTTTATCGCACTTCCATCCCTTCGATTATTGTATCTTTTAGATGAATTAAATAATCCATTAATAACCCTAAAATCTATCGGACATCAATGATATTGAAGATATGAATATTCTGATTTTTATAATATTGAATTTGACTCTTACATAATCCAACCAGAACAAAAAAATAATTTTCGCTTACTTGATGTAGATAACCGTATTATTTTACCTATAAATAATCAAATTCGTATTTTAATTACTGCAACAGATGTTATTCATTCTTGAACAGTACCTTCATTAGGAGTTAAAGTAGATGCTAACCCTGGACGATTGAATCAAACAAATTTTTTTATTAATCGTCCAGGAATTTTCTTCGGTCAATGTTCAGAAATTTGTGGGGCAAATCATAGCTTTATACCTATTGTAATTGAAAGAATTTCAATTAAAAATTTCATTAATTGAATTAATAATAATTATTCATTAGATGACTGAAAGTAAGTATTGGTCTCTTAAACCATTTTATAGTAAATTAACATTTACTTCTAATGATATTTTTAAAGAATTAGTTAAATTTATAACATAAATATGTCAAATTTAAATTATTATAATCTAATATAATATTCTTTTATCCCACAAATAATACCTATTAATTGAATTATTTCTTTTATTATATTTATTATTGTTTTTATATTATTTAATATTATAAATTACTATATCTATAACAACTTAAATGTTAGTAAAATTAATAAAAATAAAAAAAAACCTTTCCCTTCTAATTATTTATCTTGAAAATGATAACTAATCTATTTTCAATTTTTGACCCATCAACTAATTTATTTAATATTCCTTTAAATTGATTAAGAACTTTTTTAGGTTTATTATTTATTCCATATTCTTTTTGATTAATTCCCAATCGTCAATTTATTATATGAAACTTTATCATTAATAAATTACATTCAGAATTTAAAACCTTAATAGGTTTAAATAGTTTTAATGGATCTACATTTATTTTTATCTCATTATTCTCTTTTATTTTATTTAATAATTTCTTAGGATTACTTCCTTATATTTTCACAAGAACTAGTCATTTAACAATTTCTTTATCTATTACTTTATCCTTATGATTAAGATTTATATTTTACGGATGAATTAATAACTCACAACATATATTTATTCACTTAATTCCTCAAGGTACTCCTAGAATTCTTATACCTTTTATAGTTTTAATTGAAACTATTAGAAATATTATTCGCCCAGGAACATTAGCTGTACGTTTGATAGCTAATATAGTTGCAGGACATTTACTTTTAACTCTTCTAAGAGGAACGGGAATTATAATTCCTAAATATTTAATTATTTTTTTAATTTTTACCCAAATTTTATTATTAACTCTTGAATCAGCAGTTGCAATTATTCAATCTTATGTAATTTCTATTTTAAGAACTTTATATTCTAGAGAAGTAAATTAATGTCAACTTATAACCACCCCTATCATTTAGTAGATTACAGTCCATGACCTCTAACTGGCGCTATTGGAACTATAACTTTTGTTACCGGATTAGTTAAATGATTCCATAATTTTAATATAAATTTATTAATTTTAGGATATATTATTATTATTTTAACTATATTTCAATGATGACGTGATATTTGTCGCGAAGGAACTTTCCAAGGTAAACATACAATTTCTGTCTTAAAAGGATTACAATGAGGAATAATTTTATTTATTATCTCCGAAATTTTTTTCTTTATTTCATTTTTTTGAGCTTTTTTTCATAGAAGATTAGCCCCCAATATTGAAATTGGAACTATATGACCCCCCTCAAGAATTATACCTTTTAACCCCTTCCAAATTCCTCTTCTCAATACTATTATTTTAATTACCTCAGGAGTAAGTGTCACTTGAGCACACCACGCACTAATAGAAAATAATTTTTCCCAAACTAAACAAAGCTTATTAATTACTATTTTATTGGGAATTTATTTTACCATTCTTCAAGCTTATGAATATTTTGAAGCCCCTTTTACTATTGCAGATAGTATTTATGGATCTACATTCTTTATAGCAACTGGATTCCACGGTCTTCATGTAATTATCGGAACTATTTTTTTAATAACATGTTTCATTCGTCATTTATTAAATCATTTCTCTAATAAACATCACTTTGGATTTGAAGCTGCAGCATGATATTGACATTTTGTTGATGTAGTATGATTATTTTTATATATTTCTATTTATTGATGAGGTAATTAATTATTTATATAATATATTTAGTATATTTGACTTCCAATCAAAAAGTTTAATTATTTTTAATATAAATAATTATTTTATTATTAATACTTTCAATTATTATTATTATTATTTCTAATATTATTATAATATTATCTTTAATTTTATCAAAAAAATCCATTAAAGACCGAGAAAAATGTTCCCCCTTCGAATGTGGATTTGACCCAAAATCATCAGCTCGAAATCCTTTCTCTTTACATTTCTTTTTAATTACTGTAATTTTTCTAATTTTTGATGTTGAAATTGCTTTAATTTTCCCTATAATTTATACATTCAAATTAACAAATTTAATTATTTGATCTAAAACTAGTTTTTTTTTTTTTTTAATACTTTTAATTGGGCTTTATCATGAATGAAATCAAAATATATTAAATTGAACTAATTAAATAATTAAATAAGGATTATAGTTTATTTAAAAACATTTGATTTGCATTCAAAAAATATTGTATTATCTCAATTTATCTTAAATAAGAAGCAATTTTGCATTTAATTTCGACTTAAAAGAAAGAGCTTAAAATCTCCTTATTTTTAATTGAAACCAAATTAGAGGTATATCACTGTTAATGATAATATTGAATTAGAATTCCAATTAAATTAAAGAAATATATTATAGTTAAGCTGCTAACTTAATTTATAGTGATTAATATCATTAATATTTCTATTTATATAGTTTATTCCAAAACATTACATTTTCATTGTAAAAAAAAAATTCTTTTTTTATAAATATATTTAAAGATTTATAAATCACCTTAATATCTTCAATATTAAACTCTTAATTTAAGCTATTTAAATAATAATTTATAATAATTAATAATATAAATATAAATATTATTCATAAAACAAATCTAAATATATAAATTTTTAAATTATTTATTTGAAAATAATTTCTGAAAATTGAATATTTTTTCATAATTAAAAAAATTCCTTGACCTCTATATATTTCTCTTCACCCTATATCAATACTTTTAATTAATTTTTGTCTAAAATTTAAGAACATATAATTCAAACCATAAGTAGATAAATAAGGTATAAATCATATTAAACTTAAAAAAAATCTTAATTTATATGTTATTAAAAATTTATTAACTGAATAAATATTTATATTTCTAATTAGATATCCTAACATTAATCCCAATAATCTCACATAAATTACCATTAATTTTAAATTTAAAGATAAATAAATTATATAAGGAACTGAAAAAATTACTCATCTTAATATTCTTCCAGTAATTACTCTTATAAATAGCAATATAAATATTCTTTTCAGTATAACATAATCTTCATCAAATAAATTGTAAACACAAAATAAATTATAATCATTTAATATTAAATATATTAATAAACGAATTGTGTAAAATATAGTTAATCCCGTAGAAAAATAATATAAATAAAAAATTAATATATTTAAATTTCTTATCGAAACTATCTCTAAAATTAAATCCTTAGAATAAAATCCAGCTAAAAAAGGAATACCACATAAAGCTAAATTAGAAATATTTATACATAAAGAAGTTAAAGGAATATAAATATTTAAACCTCCTATAAAACGAATATCTTGATTATCATTTATTAAATGAATAATTACACCAGCACATATAAATAATAAAGCTTTAAATATAGCATGAGTTAATAAATGAAAAAAAGCTAAATCAGGTAAACCTATTCTTAAAATTCTTATTATCAACCCTAATTGTCTTAATGTTGACAAAGCAATAATTTTTTTTAAATCAAATTCATAATTTGCCGAAATTCCTGCTATAAATATAGTTAAACCAGATAATAGTAATAAAAATTTTAAAAAAAATATTTCAACTAATAATATATTAAATCGAATTAATAAATAAACTCCTGCAGTTACTAAAGTAGAAGAATGAACTAAAGCTGAAACAGGCGTAGGAGCAGCTATTGCTGCAGGTAATCATGAACTAAAAGGAATTTGAGCTCTTTTAGTTATTGCAGCAATAATTACTATAAATCTAATAATTTCTATCTCTAAATCATTCGATATAAAATATATATAAAAAATATAATTTCAACTTCCATAATTTATCATTCAAGCAATAATTATTAAAATAAATACATCTCCAATTCGATTTGATAAAGCTGTTAATATACCAGCATTATATGACTTTAAATTTTGATAATAAATAACTAAACAATAAGATACTAAACCTAAACCATCTCAACCTAATAAAATTCTAATGATATTAGGACTAATAATTAATAATAATATTGATAAAATAAATAATAAAACTAAAATAATAAAACGATTTAAATTTAATTCAGAATATATATATCTTTTTCTATAATAAATTACTGATGCAGAAATTAAAGAAACAAATATTATAAATATTAAAGATATTCAATCTAATAATAAAGATATAACAATATTTAAAGAATTAAAAGAAATTAATTCTCATTCTATAAAAATTACTTTATCATTTATAATAAAATAAATTATTAAAAAAAAATTTATTATTCTAAAAAAAAATAAAAAAAAAAAAGCAATAAAAGGAAAAGAATAATTTTTTATAGCTTTAATTATTATAATTTAAGATGACACTACATCATATATTTGATTCCACAAATCAATATTTTTTTTAAATTACTTAAATAAATTCAAATTATAAAACAATCAATTTTTAAAATTAAAATGTTTAAAGGTAATCAATGTAATAATAATAATAAATATTCACGAGAAACTCCAATATAAAATCTATATAATCTTATATTATAAATACCATGTTGAGTATAAGAATATAAGTATAATCTATATCCAGCTCTAAAAAATGAAATCAATATTAATATTAACATAGTAATTCATGATCATCTAACTAATCTATTGATTAATCTAATTTCCCCTATTAAATTTAAAGATGGGGGAGCAGCTATTGCTGATGACAACAATAAAAATCACCACAATCTTATTGAAGGTATAAAATTTATTATCCCCTTATTTATAAATAAACTTCGTCTAAATAAACGCTCATAATTAATATTAGCTAAACAAAATATCCCTGAAGAACATAACCCATGACCAATTATAAGTAAATAAGATCCTAAGAACCCCCAATAATTTATTGTTATAATTCCCCCAATAACAATCCCTATATGAGCGACAGAAGAGTAAGCAATTAACGATTTTATATCCACTTGACATAAACATTTTAATCTAATATAAAATCCCCCCACTAATCTAATAATAACCCAAAAAAAATTTAATTTTAAAGAAACTTCTTGAATAAAAATTATTACACGTAAAAGTCCATACCCTCCTAACTTTAATATAATACCAGCTAAAATTATAGAACCTGAAATTGGAGCTTCAACATGAGCTTTGGGTAATCATAAATGAACAAAATATATAGGCATCTTAACCAAAAATGCCATAATTATTGAAAAATATAATATATATATATTATAATTATAAAATTTTAAAAAATAAATTTTTATACAATCTATTTCTTTAAAAATATAAAAAATTCCTATTAATAAAGGTAAAGAAACAAATAAAGTATAAAATAAAAGGTATATGCCAGCTTGAATACGTTCAGGCTGATAGCCTCATCCTACAATTAATATTAATGTGGGAATTAATCTCCCCTCAAAAAATAAATAAAATATAAATAAATCTATAACAGAAAAAGTTAAATATAATATAAATAATAAAAAAATAATATTTAATAAAAAAAAATTAATAAAATAATTACTTTTATATAAATTTTCTCTAGCTATGATTATCAATGAACAAATTCAAACTCTTAATAAAATTAAACCATAAGAAATAATATCGCAACCTATCATATATCTTAAATTACAATAATTAATTATATTAATTGTTAAATTTATAATAATAAACATTATTATTAATATTGATATTTGAACCAATCAAAACATATTTTTTTTTAAACATAAAGGAATTATAAAAATAATTATAATTAAAAATTTTATCATTATAATAATCTAAATCTTTGAAAATAATCATTTCCATGACTACGAATTATAGAAACTAAAATTGAAATACCTAAAGCCCCTTCACAAACAGAAAAAACTAAAAAAACTATTAATAAATATATATCAAACGCAATAAAACTTAAATAAAATATTATAATTAAATAAATTCTCAAAACAATAAATTCTAATCTTAATAATATAATCAATAAATGTTTATGTTTAAAAACAAAAATTACATTACCAATTATAAATATAATAAAAATTATTAATAAATTTAACATTAGTTTTTATAGTTTATTAAAAACATTGGTCTTGTAAATCAAAAAAAAATTTTTTATTTTAAAAACTTCAAAGAAAAAGAATTTCTTTATCAATAATTTCCAAAATTATTATTTTTTTTTAAACTACTCTTTGAAATTATTAAATGAATTTTATCATCAATTATAATTTTTATTACTTTTTCTATAGTATTTATAAAACATCCTTTATCTATAGGATTAATAATTTTAATTCAAACATTATTAATTTGTTTAATTTCAGGATTATATATTTACACTTATTGATTTTCTTATATTTTATTTTTAACATTTTTAGGAGGATTATTAGTACTATTTATTTATGTAGCTAGAATTGCTTCAAATGAAATATTTTCTTTTCCTTTAAAAAATAAAATATTTTTAATAATTTTTTTAATTTCAATTTTATTTTTTATTTTAATTATTAAAATTAAATTTAATTGATTAAATTTAATTTTTAATCACTTTGAATATAATAACTTTATAAATTATTTATTATTATTTATTAATAATAATAATAATATTAATTTAACTAAATTATATAATGAACAAAATTATTTACTAATACTTATAATAATTATTTATTTATTTATTACATTAATTGCAGTAGTTAAAATCACTAATATTTTTTATGGACCTCTTCGAAGTAATTAATGATAAATAAATTTAAACCTTCACGAAAAACTCACCCTATTTTAAAAATTATTAATAATTCTTTAATTGATTTACCCTCTCCTTCTAATATTTCCTCTTATTGAAATTTTGGGTCATTACTTGCTTTATGTTTAATAATTCAAACTATTTCAGGACTATTTTTAACTATATATTATACAGCTAATATTGAATTAGCTTTTTACAGAGTTAACTATATTTGTCGAAATGTTAATTATGGTTGATTAATTCGAACCTTACATGCTAATGGAGCTTCATTCTTTTTTATTTGTATTTATTTACATATTGGACGAGGAATTTATTATGAATCATTTAACTTAAAATATACTTGAATAATCGGAATTATTATTCTTTTTACCTTAATAGCAACAGCTTTTATAGGATATGTTTTACCTTGGGGACAAATATCTTTTTGAGGAGCTACAGTTATTACAAATCTTTTATCAGCAATTCCTTATTTAGGAACAATATTAGTACAATGAATTTGAGGAGGGTTTGCTGTAGATAATGCAACTTTAACTCGATTTTATTCTTTTCATTTTTTATTCCCCTTTATTATTATAATATTAACTATAATCCATTTATTATTCCTACATCAAACAGGATCTAATAATCCTTTAGGAATTAATAGAAATTTAGATAAAATTCCCTTTCATCCATTTTTCACCTATAAAGATTTGATTGGGGTTATTATTCTTTCTATATTTTTAATTTTATTAGTTTTAATTAACCCTTATCTTTTAGGAGATCCTGATAACTTTATCCCCGCTAATCCCTTAGTAACTCCAGTCCATATTCAGCCAGAATGATATTTTTTATTTGCATATGCTATTTTACGATCAATTCCAAATAAATTAGGAGGAGTAATTGCTTTAACAATATCAATTTTAATTTTAATTATTTTACCTTTTACTTTTAATAAAAAAATTCAAGGAATTCAATTTTACCCCATTAATCAAATCTTATTTTGAATTATAGTTACTACAGTAATTTTATTAACTTGAATTGGGGCCAAACCAGTAGAAACTCCATTTATTTTAACAGGTCAAATTCTAACTATTCTATACTTCTCTTACTTTATCATTAATCCAATAATTAATAAATTTTGAGATAATATAATTTTTAATTAATTATAATTAATGAGCTTGTATAAAGCATTTGTTTTGAAAACTTATGAAAGAAATCTTATTCTATTAATTTATACTAAAAATAAATTATTATATTAAATAAATTTTTAAGCCAACAAATAATAATAAAAAATTTAAAGAAATAGGTAAATAAATTTTTCATGATAAATATATTAATTTATCATATCGATATCGGGGTAAAGTTCCCCGAACTCAAATAAAAAAAAAAGCAATAAATACTAATTTAAAATAAAAAATTAAATTTAATCTATATCCCCCTAAATAAATAATTGTAAATAATAATCTTATAAATATAATTCTTGTATATTCAGCTAAGAAAATCAAAGCAAATCCCCCTCTTCTATATTCTACATTAAAACCTGAAACTAACTCTCTCTCACCTTCAGCAAAATCAAATGGAGTTCGATTAGTTTCAGCTAATCTAGAAGACATTCAACATATACTTAAAGGTATTATTAAAATAAAAAATCAAATTAAATCTTGATAATAACTAAACTTTAATAAATTAAAATCTATTACCATAATAATTCTAGATATTAAAATTAATCTTAAACTAACCTCATAAGAAATACTTTGAGCTACTGATCGTAATGACCCTAATAAGGAATAATTTGAATTAGAAGCCCATCCTGCAATTATAATTGTATAAACTCCTAAACTAATACAACATAAAAAAAATAATAATCCTAAACTAAATCTTACTATATTAAAATAATAAGGAATTATTAACCATAATATTAAAGATAAAGTAAAACCAATAATAGGAGAAAAATAATAAGATAAATAATTCGAATATCTTAAATAAGTTTGTTCTTTACTGAATAATTTAATTGCATCTGAAAATGATTGTAATAACCCCATAAATCCCACCTTATTAGGACCTTTACGAATTTGAATATAACCTAATACTTTACGCTCTAATAAAGTTAAAAAAGCAACCCCAATTAAAACCCCAATAATTAAAATTAAAAATCCAATTATAATATTTAAATAATCATATATAATTATCATTTACTATTTATATAAATAAATTTATATATACACGAATTCTAAAATCATTACATTTTTCTGCCAAAATAGCATATATATATATATATATATATATATATATATATATAAACAAACATATTATTAATATTTTATTAATAAAATTCAATAATTTAAAATTTATTTTAAATATTTAATCCTTTCGTACTAAAATATTTTATTTATTTAAAGATAGAAACCAACCTGGCTCACACCGGTTTGAACTCAGATCATGTAAGATTTTAATGATCGAACAGATCAAAATTTTAAACTTCTACATTTATATTTTATCTTAATCCAACATCGAGGTCGCAAACTCTTTCTTTTATTCGTACTAAAAGAAAAAATTACGCTGTTATCCCTAAGGTAATTTTTTCTTTTAATCATAAATTATGGATCAATTAATCATTTATTAATGTTAAATAAAAAAAAAAGTTTATTTAATTTTTTTATCACCCCAATAAAATTATTTAATTAATTTCAAAATTAATAAATTTTTATAAAAAATTCAAATTAAGTATATAATAAAACTCTATAGGGTCTTCTCGTCTTTTAAATTTATTTAAGCTTTTTCACTAAAAAATTAAATTCTAAATTTAATAAAGAGACAGTCTATATCTCATCAAATCTTTCATACAAGTCTTCAATTAAAAGACTAATGATTATGCTACCTTTGTACAGTCAATATACTGCAGCCCTTTAATTTTTATCAGTGGGCAGATTAGACTTTAAATTATAATCAAAAAGACATGTTTTTGATAAACAAGTGAATATAAATATTTGCCGAATTCCTTTTAATTAATTTTTAATAAATTAAATTTAATTTATTAATTTTATTATATAATATACTAATTTTATCATTATACCTAATTTTAATTTATTAAAAATTATTTTTTTATAAAAATTTAAATTTTTTTTTTATTAAAATTTTTTTTTTAAATAAAATTTTTTATAAAAAAATATAATTTATAAACAATATAAATTTTAAAAATTTTAATTTGATTTTTTATTATTTTAATTATAAAAATTTAATTTAAAGATTATCCCTTAAAATATTAAATTTTTTTTTATTAACATATTTTATAATTAATAAATTTTAAAAAAAAATTTTAAATTAAATTTATTTCTAAAAAAACTAGATATCTTAAAAAACGATTAACATTTCATTTCCAATTAATTATTAAAAATATTTATGATATAATAAATTTTTTAATTAATTTTCTCTTCTTAATTCGAGATTTATTCCCCTAAAAAATTTTTTTTAATAAACTCTGATACACAAGATACAATAAAATAAATTTACTTTTCAATTAATTAATTTTCATATTATTTCAACATTCTTTTACAATACTATTAATCTATAAATTTTTAAATTTTTTCCTAAATTTTACTTTAACCCCTATTAAAATAAATTCTATTAAAAATTTTTTTTTTATTGATTTTATTTATTAATTTTATTTTTCAAATTAATTAAATAAATAATTTCTTTTCAATGTAACTGAAATACTTAACAAGCTCTAATTTGTCTTTCTAGAAACACTTTCCAGTACCTCTACTTTGTTACGACTTATTCCAATTTTTAAATGAAAGCGACGGGCAATATGTACATATTTTAATTATTAATCATTTTATAAAAATATATAAAATTACATTTAAATCCACTTTTAATTATTTTTACATAATAATAGTCATTTAAATAAATTTATTGTAATCCATTATATTCTTAATTATAATCTGCATCTTGATCTGAATTAATTTTTATTATTAATTTTTAAATATTATTTTTATTTTAAAATATTTTTTTAACAACGATATACAAAATAATAAATTAAGTAAATTTATTCGTGGATTATCAATTATTAAACAGATTCCTCTAAATGAACTAAAATACCGCCAAATTATTTAAGTTTCAATAATTAATTATTTATTATTTTAGTATTTTAAATTTTAATTTTTAATAATAGGGTATCTAATCCTAGTTTATTTATAAATTTAATAAATCAAAAATAATAATTAAATTTTAATTAAATTAAAATTTCACTTAATAATTTAATATTTAATTTAAATAAATTTTTTATTTTATTTTAACTAAAAAAATTTATTTTATTTTTTGTATAACCGCAACTGCTGGCACAAAATTTGTTAATAATTTTAATATTACTAAATCTTAATTTCTTAAATTTTTAATTTTAATTACTGTGAATTATATTATTATTAAAATAATTAAATATATATGTATATACTAAAATTTACATGTAAAATAAATTATTAATAAATTTCTTAAATGATAAATATTTATCTATATGTATAATTTTTAATATAGAATTATTAAAAATATATTTTTTTTTTTTTTTTATATATTAAAAAATTTATTCTAATATTAAGTTTAAAAACCATATTCAGTATAAATTTTATAAAATTCATATTAAAAATTTAAATATTAATTTAATTAAATAAAATTAAATAAAAATTAATTTATTATTTAATTTTTAATAATTAAATTAATATTTAAATTTATTATTTATTTATATTAATTATATAAATATTTAATATCTATATATATATATATATATACATATGTATATATACATACATATATACATATATAAATATATGTATAATTAACATAATTAATGTAATTATTTATTATTATTAAACCATTTTTAATAATTTTTTATATAAATAAAAAAAA